AAGATGTTTTTACAGGATCCCTATCCACAACAATTTTAACTTCTGGTTCCGGCGAACGAATAATCATTAAGTCCTCCTCTTTCCGGACAAGACATACAAAGAGACCCGCCAACTGTCTTTTTAGTGAATCTTTGAAAGATAGATATTATGATTAGTCCTTTTCTTTACTATCTACCGTCCTTCTATTTTTTTTTTAGTTATTCACTGGAGCAATTATATATTGAAGTCAATCCGAGGCAAGTGTTCGGATCTATTATGACATAAGGATTAGGTGCCCAACGGACATTGGTTATCCTGGAAAAAAATTTCCCGACGTAACAAAAAAATCTTTTTTTTTTAAGTTTTCATTTAAGAAGCTAGTGTATTTTTTTTTGAGGGTATAAGCACCTATCTACATCTCCTTCTCCTTTCTTTGAGTGAGCATAATATAGATTTTTTTATTCGATTCCAAATTCCAAGATAACTTATTAGAATTTTAAATAAGACCGTCCTGATATATTGATATATTTAGGTAGGAATATTTGGATTACCCCCCTTTTTTGCTTTATTACTTCTGTTCTAGAGCCTATCCCTATTGTTTATCCTTATGAAATAGGATAGAAAATCGAAGGTAGAAGAAAGGGATATAATGAAATTCTTGATTCGATCTTCCTACCTAAATTTTTTGATTAATGGATCAACAACCAAACTACCCATTTTATGAAAAAGGAGAGTGGTCTTATTCAAATTCAAAGCGCTTCGTAATCTTCAACCAATTCTGTGCTTCAATATAATTTCCCGGAGTAAGCGCTATAGCTTGTTTCCAATACTCAGCAGCTTGATCAAACCAAGCTTCCGCAATTTCCGAATCACCTTGTAGAATGGCCTGTTCTCCTCGGTCGGAATAGGCAGTTCCCTCCCTTAGAACCGTACTTGAGAGTTTCCTACCTCATACGGCTCAGAAATTGCTATCTTAATTTCTCCTATTTTAACTGAATTCGATTTCTCAAAAATCAATCCAATTTATTGTTGGGTTAAGCAGAAGAAGTTAATTACCTAAGTTTCAAACCCTAATTTTGATCAATAATCAGTTTGATCTTTTCTCCCACCTTCAGAAGAATGAAGCATAGATAGACCTATATCCTTCGTTCGAATTTTCTGAAAGGTAACTATCTCGGTTTCGTTTCTTTCATATATGAAATTTCTATAGAATCCTTGAAAAAGACTTTTTCCCATAAGAAAGAAAAAAAGAACTTACTATCTTTGGGATCTGATACTACACCGCTGCTTAATCCCTTAGCGGATCGGCTCTATTACATAAGCCGATTCCTAAATTTTTCCCCATATCGTGGTATAATTAAGCAGTTTTTTTAGTTGTATCGACCCAGTCGCTCACTAATTGATCTTTACGGCGCTTTCTCTATCAATTTGAGAACTTTATCCATAGAGTAGTAGTATAGGCTCTATTTTCTTCCTATTTTGATTCTCATGAAGTGTTCTTCCTTCCTACAGCTGGTAGGGCAAAATCGTTGTTTTGACGATCCCTATGTAGAAAGCCTTTTTTCTAGTAAATACTAGAAAATTTCATCCTTTTTTATTTTTTCTTCTTTCTATAGTGGAGATAGTCGCACGTAATGACAGATCACGGCCATATTATTAAAAGCTTGCGGTAAGAAGGGGTTTCGTTCCAGCGCCCGGAAATAATATTCCAAAGCCTTTGTATGCTCTCCATTGCTTGTGTGTATAAGGCCTATGTTATATAGTATATAACTTCGATCATAGGGATCAATTTCTAGTCGCGTAGCTTCATAATAATTCTGCAAAGCTTCCGCATAATTTCCTTCGGATTGAGCCAACATCCGTTACGGTCGTTCATTCTATTCAAAAAATCTCCGTTCCAAAACCGTACATGAGGTTTTCATCTCATACGGCTTCTCCCTTCTGTACATAGTACTAAACAAAAAATCTATAGAATGAAAATAGAATTAGTCCCATCTCATTATGGACCGAAAGGGGCTGGTATTTTTCCAAGAAATCTCTAGCCAACCTTCCCCCAAGAGGTTTTTCTTAACACCAATGAATTCTATTAATGCTAGAGGAAAACGATAGCTCCAAGACTTTCTTTGTTCTCAACGCCTCCTATTTAGAGGAATTAGCCGCTTCAACGACCTTTGATGGTTATAAGGGTATCCAAAGTACAAACCGGATGGTTGTTTGTTATCCCAACCATTCTTCCCAACCCTGATACCGATCAGGAAAGGGCTAATTTCTAACAAAGTTTTTCTCTTGTTGATTCCTATTTCGAGGTGTAGTGCTTTTTTCCCCTATGCTGCCTATTGGTACTAGTGGAGTAGGATTGGCCTGTAATACAGAACCTATCCCTGTAGGTGTAACCTTTCGCTCAATACTCAAATCTACAATTGAAGCATCTGAGGCCACATCAATCGAGGATACACGACAGAAGGAATTGTTAGTTTACCTCACCTTCTCCAAGCGTGGGTTTCCTTTACTAATTTTGTTCTCTCTATGCGAACCCCCTCTCTTTCTCGTAAGACTGAGGTGTAGGTAGGGCTAAAAAAAAAAAAGAGTCAAATCGCACCATCTCTATAATAAGTAAACGCCCTTTTTTCTCCCGAGGTTGTCGGAATTATTTGCAATAAAATATTGGCTACAATCGAAAAGGTCTTATCAATGAAATTTCCATTTATACGGGATCTAGGCATAATTCCCAATCCATTCTATATAGAATTCTTTTCATTCTATCGCAAAATAACATAAAAAAAACATTCGATTCTTATAAATCGATCCATATGCTCTAAATGGATAAGAGAGGTTTGGATTTTCCGCTCAGCTCAAATTGTCTCTTTTTCCTTCTGCTTGGACAAGAAGAGATATTAAATATTTGGCTAAGATTGGATTTCATTCCACTTTCCTATTTCTCAACAACAACTTCTCTCATCCGCTATTTCGCGTTTTCAAAGTCATTAATTATCCCGTACTCTTTTTTATATTTAGATTGTAAGGTGTAACGTACCTTATGCAAATAAAATTCTAGGGTTCCTTTTTTTTCTTGTGGAATAAGAAGAATTCTTCCATTCTCCTTTTATTTGGGTTTTCACCAAAGAAAAACTTTTGAGGGATCAGAATTCCTAGTAAAAAAAAATCCTGTATCCTTCCACTTAGATGAAAAGGAATAGAGCCATGGAATCCCTGAGCGGTTGTGGCTGTACCTGTACTGCAGGAATATGAAAACTCGCTATTCACTCAGTTTATTTTTAATAATAAGATTATGTAGGAGAGATGGCCGAGCGGTTCAAGGCGTAGCATTGGAACTGCTATGTAGACTTTTGTTTACCGAGGGTTCGAATCCCTCTCTTTCCGTTTTTCTTAATTTATCAACGTTACCGATTACAGTGTATCAAATCAAATAACAATTTATTTCAGCAATAATACCTTTATTTAATAGAAATTCTCTATAGCAAATTACTGTGCTATGTAAAATACACATAGAGGAAATAATAAAAAATAAAAAAGGATCCTAGGGTTAATCTATTTCTACTAGGTGAATGGGAAAATACGAATTAAGAGCCTTAGGTCCATTTTGTTCGGGGAAAGGGGAAGGGGAAAAAAATTCTATGAACCTTTCCCTTTTTCGTTAAGTTCAAGTCTGACGAGAGTAATATTCTACAACTAACAACTCATTTATTTTAAGACCGACCCACTTCCTATCTAGGATTTTTTGTACTAGTCCTTTATATTGCAATGTGTCAACCGTCAAATGCTTTGGCAATTTGTCCGGATCGGATGAAGCAATAGAATTTTGAACCAGACGTTTTGATCTTTGGTTATCCTTTGTAGTAATAATATCTCGGGGTTTGCAACGAAAACTTGGTATATCAACTATACGACCATTAACTAAAATATGTCTATGGTTAACTAATTGCCGAGCCCCTGGAATGGTTGAAGCCATACCCAATCGAAAAACGATATTATCCAAACGCATTTCAAGTAATTGTAGTAAAACCTGACCTGTTGACCTTTTTGCTTTTCCAGCGATATGTACATATCTAAGTAATTGTCGTTCTGTCAGACCATAATGAAAACGCAATTTCTGTTTTTCTTGAAGACGAATACGATATTGCTCTTTTTTCCCAGAATGGAATTTCTTTTTCAGATTACTTCCGGATTTAGGCGTTTTTCTAGTGAGTCCTGGTAAAGCTCCCAGACGGCGTATTTTTTTTAAACGAGGTCCTCGATAACGGGACATGAAGACTCCTTTTTTATTTATTTTATTGAAATTTCATTTTACACAAAAAATTTCATTGTATTTACATTACGGAATACCCCGAAATTAAAACTGAATTAAACTAAAAGATAAACAGAGTAAAATCTACTAAAGTACCACAAAAAATGCAATTTCATCAACATCCGGATTTTATATATATATATTATTTATTTTAATGTTTTGTATCTAGCAAAATTGTAAGATAGAACGACATAATAGACCCTGGATTCTCCATTTAATTCGGAGAAAAGGGATATATTCTTGTTCATGGAACATCGATAGAGAAAAAAGCCGACTATCGGATTTGAACCGATGACCCTCGCATTACAAATGCGATGCTCTAACCTCTGAGCTAAGTGGGCTTACATAACAGAAATAGTTTAACAAATAGAAATATATATAGGAAATCTGTAAAATGTCAGATCTTAATTATTAATCTTAGTTATTAACTAGTTCGAAATTCGAAATTCTACTTAGAAAAAAAAATACTAGAATTTCATAAAGATAAAGTTAGCTTGATATGCTTAACTAACATGATATTCTTAAATAGTATTATAGAATTTATTGAACTTTCTTTTTATTTCTCTAATTTGCAAATCCATTTTTCTAATAGAATCTATTCCAATTTCTATATTGAATTTTATTTTAGATATTTTCAATTTGATATGGCTCGGACGAATAATCTAATACATTTTTTGAGATATTTTGTTTTTTTTTATTTGTTATTAATTTAAGGATTAATATTTCACTAAGGAGAAGATAGAATCATAGCAAAGGAAATTTAGAATTCTGATTAGAAAAAAAAAGAATGAATATCAAGCGTTATAGTATGATTTGGAATACTCTAAAAAAGGGAGGAGGAAGGTGGGGGAGAGAAAAACTTTTGGATATATTGATTCCTATTGAATTGCAAATATATTCACAATAGAATCAATTCAATGCTGAATTGCAATAAGCAGGGTCTCTCAAAGAGAGACGAGCTGCTAGACTACGTCGAAAAAAAAAAAATTAAGAGATGAATGAAATTACACAAGGAATCCTTGTTTCAAAGAAAAGGAAAATGGGGATATGGCGAAATCGGTAGACGCTACGGACTTGATTGTATTGAGCCTTGGTATGGAAACCTGCTAAGTGGTAACTTCCAAATTCAGAGAAACCCTGGAATTAAAAATGGGCAATCCTGAGCCAAATCCCTGTTTTGAAAAACAAGTGGTTCTCAAACTAGAAGCCAAAGGAAAAGGATAGGTGCAGAGACTCAATGGAAGCTGTTCTAACGAATCGAGGTAATTACGTTGTGTTGGTAGTGAAATGAAACTCTCTCTAAATTAGAGAAAGAAGGGCTTTATACATCTAATACACACGTATAGATACTGACATAGCAAACGATTAATTGCAGAACCCATATCATAATATAGGTTCTTTATTTATATTTCATTTTTAGAATGAAATTAGGAATGATTATGAAATAGAAAATTCTGAATTTTTTTAGAATTTTTGTGAATCCATTCCAATCGAATATTGAGTAATCAAATCCTTCAATTCATTGTTTTTGAGATCTTTTAAAAAGTCGATTAATCGGACGAGGATAAAGAGAGAGTCCCATTCTACATGTCAATACTGACAACAATGAAATTTCTAGTAAAAGGAAAATCCGTCGACTTTATAAGTTGTGAGGGTTCAAGTCCCTCTATCCCCAAACCTTCCTTTATTTCCTAACCGTAGTATTTATCCTCTTTTTTCTTTTATCAATGGGTTTAAGATTCATTAACTTTCTCATTCTATTCTTTCACAAAGGAGTGCGAAGAGAACTCAATGGATCTTATGCTATTCATTAAATAGATTTTTTTTATTAGAGTATCGGCAAGGAATCTCGATAATTAATTTGATTATTAAGTATTATTAAATAAGCTATCCACAATGCATAGGACTACCCCCCCATTTCCTAATTTGGAATAGAATACTTTATTGATTTTTTAGTACCTTTAATTGACAGGTATGCAAATACTCTACTAGGATGATGCACAAGAAAGGGTCAGGATAGCTCAGTTGGTAGAGCAGAGGACTGAAAATCCTCGTGTCACCAGTTCAAATCTGGTTCCTGGCACAGGAAAAAAAAGATTTACCGAATAGATATTGATACAAATATCTCGAGATGGATTGGGGTACATATTCATTAATAGTCTAGATAGTATAGATTAAGTAGATAAATCTCTAAACACTTCTTTTTTTTTCTTTTTATTTTAGAAAAGGGTTAAAATCTATGGTTCTTTTCTTTATGGTATAGAAGGAGGTGAGATTACTAGTTGTTCTAAGTAATGTGCGCGGTACAAAGTTCGTGGTAGGAACTTCTTTGAGTCATTGTATTTTTCTGTTCATATGAAGGAAATGAATATGTGATTTTCCAATTTGGAAAATCCAAAGGAAGACCTTTTTTGCTCAGTCTATCTGGACCTTTTTGTATAATAGGAATTAATTAGAATATAATAGGTATTTCGTTTCAGCTAGGAACAGAACGTAAAAATATTCCTTGACTTGAATAAAATCTGGAGTTGTGTTGTATAAGTGAGCATGAATTTATTATCATTCAATGAGCATCTTGTATTTCATAGAAATTGGGGGTTATATAGTCCTTACGTAAGGGCCAGCCTATCCAACTTTCAGGCATTAAGATACGTTTAAGGCGTGGATGATTATCATAAGAAATTCCTACCATATCATAAGACTCGCGTTCTTGAAAATCGGCACTTCTCCAAACCCAGAAGACGGACGGGATTCTAGGATTATCCTTTTGGGCAAACACTTTTATGCATACTTCTTCTGGGTTATCTATACCATACTGTATTCTCGTAAGATGATACACACTAGCTAAAGAGCCACCGGGTGCTACGTCATAAGCACATTGGGAACGTAAATAATTGTAACCATATACATATAAAATGACAGCAATGGAATCCCAATCGCCTGCTTTTATTTGTAAAGTCTCTATTCCTCGGTGATCGAAGCCCAAAGATCTATGAACCACCTCATGTTTGACTAGCCAATTAGATAACCAACCCTGCTGCATTGTCTTGATCTCTCCCCCTTTGTATAAATATTTAACATTTCAAATGCAAGTTTGAAAGATTGCACTGCTCTTTCTTTTTCTGCACAAAAGAACCCCTCCTAATTCACTAATTTGGAGGAAGATACTTGACTTTTGGATTTGAAAAAAGTTTCAGAAGATATATCTAAAGTAGATGGTGATTGATAGAGCAATTCTTGCTCATAAGTTCCAGTATGAGTACTGCGCCGAACATAAAGCTTGTGACTGGTAGTAAAACATCGATTTTTCTTTTGACTTTGACATAGAGTTCGATCCTCAACTATTTCTCGCGATATCTTCTTACGAAGTTTTGTTAGGGCATCTATAACAGCCTCTGGTTTAGGTGGGCAACCAGGCAAGTACACATCCACAGGAATTAACTTATCAACTCCCCGAACAGTACTATAGGAATCCGTACTGAACATTCCCCCTGTAATAGTACAGGCTCCCATAGCAATGACGTATTTTGGTTCAGGCATTTGCTCATATAATCGCACTAAAGAGGGAGCCATTTTCATTGTTACCGTACCGGCTGTTAAAATTAGGTCCGCTTGCCTAGGACTTGACCTTGGGACCAACCCATAACGATCAAAGTCGAATCGTGAGCCTATTAATGAAGCAAATTCAATGAAACAACAACTGGTACCGTATAGAAGGGGCCATAAACTGGAGAGTCTTGACCAATTCGAAAGATCATTTGGTGTAGTTGAAATAACGGAATTAGAACTTGTTTGGTCAAGTAACGGAAACTCAATCAAACTCATAACTGTCTCAATGGAATCTTTTCCTTCTTTTTTTTTTTTGTCTGAATATTCAGTTAAAACCATTCCAAGGCTCCTTTTCGCCATGCATAAACTAAACCAACAACTAGGATAAGCACGAAAATGAAAGCTTCGATAAAAACGGATACACCCAATACGTCGAAACTCATTGCCCAAGGGTAGAGAAAGACCGTTTCCACATCAAAAACAACAAAAACTAGCGCAAACATGTAATAGCGTATTCGGAATTGTAACCAAGCCCCCCCCATGGGTTCTATACCCGATTCATAACTAGAAAGCTTCTCTGGTCCTTCACTAACCGGAGCTAAAAGTCCTGAAATCCAAAATACCAAAATAGGAATAAGGCTTGCTATTATTAGAAATGTCCAAAAAATATCATATTCGTGAAGCAGAAACATAAATGTACTCCCATTAATGTGGAATAGGCGGAACTGAATTAGTCAATTCAAGTTGGCATTGTCAATTTATCCAGAACTTCTCTCTTTTGCTCGGTGAAACAAGAATCTTTTTTGCTTAAACCAAAGAGCGCTTACTTTAGCCTTTGTTTCTTTTGTGCCATGTCTTCCTTAAGGATTCATCCAATGGAATCCCCACTCCCTTTCTTTTGAATTTCCATTCTATTTAGATATGGTATAGACCTAATTTTTATACAAAGAAAAATCTTTTGCTTCACTTTGTCTCGTTTTCCCTAGAATCTCTAGAAAAAAAGAATTGCTCTATCTTTTATTTCACGATAAAAGGAGACTATTAAATAAAAAAGAAAATACTTACTACTAATTAGATTAGAACCTAATTAAAATAGGATGACTAATGTATGCAACCTAATGAGGAGTAATACTAAAAAAAAGAACTCTATTTCAGAATTATGAAACAGAATATCCTGTTTTATTCTTTACTCTTTTTTTTCTTTCGATTTTTTCTATTTAAAATTTTAAATAGATCCATTTAGATAATGTATATTTAGATAATGTATATGTATATATAGTAATATACTTCAAACAAAATAGGAATTCGCAAAATGGATAAAATCGTTGCAGTCATTATAGGAAAGTCTAGGTACTTAGAGCATATCCTATTTGAAGGAGGATGGAATTCAAATCAGGTAAGGGATCGTTTCTTATATTGATTTGATAGAAATTCTTTTTTCTTTTCCTGTCTCTATTATTTTCGATGAATGAGCCTATGGTAATGCTTTTATATCTATTCTATGGCGCAAGCGACCCTCGAGTCTATAAACAAGTACTAATAAAGAAAACTATACTAAAGGAAACATAGGATATCCATCCTAAAATCTAAAAAAAGACGTATATTAGGGCTATACGGATTCGAACCGTAGACCTTCTCGGTAAAACAGATCAAACAGATTATTAGCGAAATGATTCGAACTGTTTCAAAGACCCAACATGCATTTTTCTGCATTGGGCTCTTTCATGAACTGATGTAAAGATCAGTTAATCCACCATAGTTTTTCTTTACAGAAAGATAATAAGATGGCTCCCTGTGCTCTGATTGATTATTTGTATTATGATCTATCTAGGAGCAATACCAAAGTGTTTCAAAGGAGGATTACCTTGACTTAGGTCTGCCTCCGGCCTAAATTAAATCAACCTAAGTGAAATGGAGTCTCTATCGTTCCGCTGCAAGAGTTGACTATGAGACTTCATACACCTTAAAGTTCATAGAACGAAAAGAAGTTTTTTGGAGTCCCTTATCCTCATTACGCCTAGCATTGAGTGGGCTGGATATTTACCTTATCAACTAGCAAATTAATAGGGGTTCTATTTGATTAGGTACCTGAATTGGCACCTGAATCGGACTGAACCAACTGTTTGTCAGGCTACTGTTCTCCTATTCTCTCGAATCCATGAAGTAAGACATTGATTTTGCAATAAGGTCAATTATGTTCATTGCATAATAAGTTCCCTTGAAAAGCATTGGCGCACGTGTAAGCGAGTTGCTCTACCGAACTGAGCTATAGCCCTTGTCAGAGATATCTTAACATATAGATAATTTCTTGTCAAGATGAATATTCTCTAATGCCGGAGGATATCCCTTTCATCTGTTTACTATATAACATACCAAATAACATACCAATAACGGAGCGGTATTGCTTATAAAAAGGATTCGATCTATAATCCGATCGAAGTAATATGGCTTCTTTTATGGTGATAAATTGCCTACTTAACTCAGTGGTTAGAGTACTGCTTTCATACGGCGGGAGTCATTGGTTCAAATCCAATAGTAGGTAGGTAGGTAGAAAAATTACTAGATAGCATTGGACTTACTTCGCTTCGCTATCTAATAACTTTTTCTACCCCTCTTTACTTTTTCTTTGTATCAACGAAACCTTTGGATTGTTCTCAATTAGATGGGGGAATCCAATTGACAGCCTCGACTCGTATCCTAGCTCGTCTGAGAGCTAGTTTTGCTTCAACCAATTCTTTCGTACCCTCAGCTCTACTCAAGTTAGCTTCGGCTATTTCAAGCGCCTGTTGAGCTTCTTCTGGATCGATGTCACTACCCAGCTCTGCATCATTTCCTAAAATGATGATCTCATTATTAACTATTCTCGCAAAACCACTCCACAGAACCGCCGTTAACCATTGGTCGTTGAGGAGGCGTATTCTCAAAGGACCCATATCTACAGCTGTGTTAATGGGGGCGTGGTTTGGTAATACACCAATTTGGCCACTATTAGTAGATAAAATGATTTCTTTCACTTCACAATCCCAAATAATTCGTTTAGGAGTCAGTACATAAAGGTTTAATTTCATTTCTTCAATTTGCTCTCCTCTTCTAAGTTTATAGCTTTCGTGCTAGCTTCATCGATGTTCCCCACCAAATAAAAAGCCTGTTCGGGTAGGCCGTCTAATTCTCCGGAAAGGATTAGTTGAAATCCCCTAATTGTTTCTGCAAGACCAACATACTTTCCTGGAGAACCAGTAAAAACTTCTGCCACAAAGAATGGTTGTGATAAGAACCGCTCAATTTTTCGTGCTCTTGCTACAGTTAAACGATCCTCCTCCGATAATTCATCCAACCCAAGAATTGCGATAATGTCCTGAAGTTCTTTGTAACGTTGTAAAGTTTCCTTAACTCTTTGCGCGGTTCCATAGTGTTCGTTGCCAACGATCCGAGGCTGTAACATAGTTGAGGTTGAATCTAAAGGATCTACTGCGGGATAAATACCCTTGGAAGCTAATCCTCTGGAAAGTACAGTAGTAGCGTCCAAATGTGCAAATGTTGTGGCAGGAGCAGGGTCGGTCAAATCGTCCGCAGGTACATAAACTGCTTGGATCGAAGTTATAGATCCCTTTTTGGTAGAAGTAATTCTTTCTTGCAAAGAACCCATTTCTGTACTAAGGGTAGGTTGATAACCCACTGCGGAGGGCATTCTCCCTAATAAGGCGGATACCTCCGATCCTGCTTGAACAAAACGAAAGATATTATCGATGAATAAAAGCACGTCTTGCTTATTAACATCTCGGAAATATTCTGCCATAGTTAGGGCAGTTAAACCAACTCTCATACGAGCTCCCGGCGGTTCATTCATTTGGCCATAGACTAGAGCTACCTTTGATTCCTCAATATTTTTTTCATTAATTACTCCGGATTCCTTCATTTCCATATAAAGATCATTTCCTTCACGAGTCCGTTCCCCTACTCCGCCAAATACGGATACGCCTCCATGAGCTTTAGCAATGTTATTGATTAATTCCATGATGAGTACTGTTTTACCTACTCCTGCCCCTCCAAATAGTCCGATTTTTCCTCCACGCCGATAAGGAGCTAAAAGATCGACCACCTTAATACCTGTTTCAAAGATAGATAATTTCGTATCTAACTCGATAAAGGCAGGCGCGGATCTATGAATAGGGAATGTTGCACTAGTATCTACAGGACCCAAGTTGTCAATAGGCTCCCCAAGAACGTTAAAAATTCGTCCGAGAGTAGCTCCACCGACTGGAACACTCAGAGGAGCTCCCGTGTCAATCACTTCCATTCCTCTCATCAACCCCTCTGTAGCACTCATAGCTACAGCTCTAACTCGATTATTTCCTAATAATTGTTGTACCTCACAAGTCACATTAACTTGCTTATCGGCAGTGTCTCGACTCTTGACTATCAAAGCGTTATAAATATAAGGCAACTTCCCCGGGGGAAAAGTGATATCCAGCACAGGTCCAATAATTTGATCAATACGCCCTGCGCTTTTTTCTTCAATTGTGGAAACCCCCGGACGCGAAGTAGTAGGATTGGTTCTCATAATTATCACATAATTAGCAAAAAAAAGGAATTTGTCGAAATTTTTTTTTTTTTTGTTGAATAATGTCAAATCAAAAAAAAATAGCCAAAAATCCAAAAGTAAAAAGGAAATGAATTAGTTAATTCAATAAAAAAGAAAAGGGGGACTAGCACTTGATTTCGTTGCCCAAGCGAATCCTATTCAATCGTTTACTCATGGAATGAGTCCATTGGAAAGTTCAATCAATCTTTTTTTCATATACATTTTTCCTTTTGTGAAGGATCTATGCCTACTCCACTTTCCTATCTAGGACTTCGATATACAAAATATATACTACTGTGAAGCATAGATTGCTGTCAACAGAGAATTTTCTTAGTATTTAGTTATTTAGATTCAAAATAAGAAAAGGCCTATTAAGAACTTGTAAAATTGTAAAATAAGGATTAGGGATTGGTTTGGGTTGCGCTATATCTATCAAAGAGTATACAATAATGATGGATTTGGTGAATCAAATCCATGGTTTAATAATGAACCGTGTTAACTTACCATAACAATAACTCAATTCTTATCGAATTCCTATAGTAGAATTCCTATAGGATAGAACGTACACAGGGTGTACGCTTTATATGAATGAAACATATTCATTAACTTAAGCATACTCCCATTTTTATTTAATGAGTTGATATTAATTGAATATTTTTTTTTTAGATTGTTGCAAAGGTTTCATTTACGCCTAATCCATATCGAGTAGACCCTGTCGTTGTGAGAATTCTTAATTCATGAGTTGTAGGGAGGGACTTATGTCACCACAAACAGAAACTAAAGCAAGTGTTGGATTTCAAGCTGGTGTTAAGGATTATAAATTGACTTACTACACCCCGGAGTACGAAACCAAGGATACTGATATCTTGGCAGCATTCCGAGTAACTCCTCAGCCCGGGGTTCCGCCTGAAGAAGCAGGGGCTGCAGTAGCTGCGGAATCTTCTACTGGTACATGGACAACTGTTTGGACTGATGGACTTACCAGTCTTGATCGTTACAAAGGACGATGCTATCACATCGAGCCCGTTCCTGGGGAGGAAAGTCAATATATCTGTTATGTAGCTTATCCATTAGACCTATTTGAAGAGGGTTCTGTTACTAACATGTTTACTTCCATTGTGGGTAACGTATTTGGTTTCAAAGCCCTACGCGCTCTACGTTTGGAGGATCTACGAATTCCTCCTACTTATTCAAAAACTTTCCAAGGTCCGCCTCATGGTATCCAAGTTGAAAGGGATAAGTTGAACAAGTATGGTCGTCCTTTATTGGGATGTACTATTAAACCAAAATTGGGATTATCCGCAAAAAATTACGGTAGAGCGTGTTATGAGTGTCTACGCGGTGGACTTGATTTTACCAAAGATGATGAAAACGTAAACTCACAACCATTTATGCGCTGGAGAGACCGTTTTGTCTTTTGTGCTGAAGCAATTTATAAATCACAGGCCGAAACCGGTGAAATCAAGGGGCATTACTTGAATGCGACTGCAGGTACATGCGAAGAAATGATTAAGAGAGCTGTATTTGCGAGGGAATTAGGGGTTCCAATTGTAATGCATGACTACTTAACTGGAGGATTCACCGCAAATACTACTTTGGCTCATTATTGCCGCGATAACGGCCTACTTCTTCACATTCACCGAGCAATGCATGCAGTTATTGATAGACAGAAAAATCATGGTATGCATTTCCGTGTATTAGCTAAAGCATTGCGTATGTCTGGGGGAGATCATATCCACGCCGGTACAGTAGTAGGTAAGTTAGAAGGGGAACGCGAAATGACTTTAGGTTTTGTTGATTTATTGCGCGATGATTTTATTGAAAAAGACCGTGCTCGCGGTATCTTTTTCACTCAGGACTGGGTATCCATGCCAGGTGTTATACCGGTGGCTTCAGGGGGTATTCATGTTTGGCATATGCCAGCTCTGACCGAAATCTTTGGGGATGATTCTGTATTACAATTTGGTGGAGGAACTTTAGGACACCCTTGGGGGAATGCACCTGGTGCAGCAGCTAATCGAGTGGCTTTAGAAGCCTGTGTACAAGCTCGTAACGAAGGGCGCGATCTTGCTCGTGAAGGTAATGAAATTATCGAACAAGCTTGCAAATGGAGTCCTGAACTAGCCGCAGCTTGTGAAGTATGGAAGGCGATCAAATTCGAGTTCAAGCCGGTAGATACCATCGATTAAGTAGATAAAATTAGATATAAAGAAGGTCTAAAAAAAAAAAGAAGCGAAATAGAAAGAAAAAAATCAGTTACGAAATGCAGTAATTTTTCTTTATTCTTCTAATGGATTGCAATTAAATTCAGCTCAATCTTTTTATAAAAAGATTGAGCTGAATTTAGATAGATCTTGATACGATCATGAGACTTGACAAATCGAGATTCTTCTATTCTATATATCTAGAATATAGAAAGGTATAATACAATAAACAAATAAAAAAAATATATAAAAAAATATATATAGTATTATCATACGATAATGAAATCAAATACGCAGTATTTACAGAAAAGAGTCTTCGTTTATTGGGAAAGAATCAATATACTTCTAATCCACTTCTACTTTTTAAATTAAAGGTTATTCTGAAAGAGGTATTTCTTTTTCACAATTGCTTTCTTTTGACTTCAATTTCAAGTTCGATTAGAAGGATAGAAAGGCTATGAGAATGGGAAAAGAAAAATCAAATCTTTTTAATTAGTTCCCTTTTTTTGCAACTTTCTTATTATTCATTCTATTCATTTTTTTATAGATATAGAATACTTTTCTAGAATACCTTTGTATTCTAGAAAAAATCTTTATTTTGAAAACTCAAAAATACAATAGTCAATATTCTATATAATAGATATACTTAATTATATCTTAAGATTAAGATATATTTTGAATAGATAGAAATAGTAAATTTGAATTGAGACACCTATTCTATGACAGATTTTAACTTACCCTCTATTTTCGTGCCTTTAGTAGGCTTAGTATTTCCAGCAATTGCAATGGCTTCTTTATTTCTTTATTTACAGAAAAATAAAATTGTCTAGAACCGACGGGACCAAATTTTCTCAATGTATTTCCAGGATCATAATAGAGATATTTTTTAGTGTAAGTAATATAATATGATAAGGTATGTAGCTTTTTCTACACACAAATGAAAAACGTCTATGGATGCAGATATAGGCTACGAGCATAAATGCATGCATATGCGTAGAGGAGTATAGCGAGTTTTTTTTTTAAGTGGATCCACGAATTTTTTTGGAATAGAAAGTAAATATATCTAACCAATTATTTCACAGAAGTACTAGCTGCTGAAGACGATTTCAGAATCCAAAAAAGTAAAGTCAAAATTATTTAGCTTATTCTCTCAATTTCAATTAACGGCTGCTGGATTTAGTATATCTAATATGAATTGGCGATCAGAACACATATGGATAGAACTTCTAAAAGGTTCTCGAAAAAGAGGTAATTTTTTCTGGGCCTGTATTCTTTTTCTAGGTTCATTAGGATTCTTAGCGGTTGGGGCTTCCAGTTACCTTGGTAAGAATATGATATCTGTACTTCCATCTCAACAAATTCTTTTTTTTCCACAGGGGGTCGTGATGTCTTTCTACGGAATCGCAGGCCTATTCATTAGCTCCTATTTGTGGTGTACTATTTTGTGGAACGTAGGCAGCGGTTATAACAGATTCGATAGAAAAGAGGGAATTGTGTGCATTTTTCGTTGGGGATTCCCTGGAATAAAACGTCGCATCTTCCTTCGATTCCTTGTGCGGGATATCCAATCAATTAGAATTCAGGTTAAAGAGGGTCTTTATCCTCGTCGTATCCTTTATATGGAAATCCGGGGCCAGGGGGTTATTCCCTTGACTCGTACTGATGAGAAGTTTTTTACTCCACGAGAAATGGAACAAAAAGCTGCTGAATTGGCCTATTTCTTGCGCGTACCAATTGAAGTATTTTGAGTACCAATTGCTAATTTTTTCAATTGTAAGGGGATTTTCGAGTATTTATCTAAAGGAAGGAACAAACAAGGATAAGAGAAAATTGCTTCGAATTTGTTTTGTCCAAGTGAGATATATGGCATAATATTCTTCCTTTTTCATAGGAAAGGGCTTTTTTTTATTCTATTTCTCTATTCCACTCCATTTAGATCTAAGAAAGAACCCAATACAATGAAATTCCACTAGTATACAAAAAGATAAATAGATACAAACACAAGGTCTCAAACCTTGTTATAGAATTTTTGCTTCAAAGAAAAGAAATATCATTATAGAGTCAGCGAATGAAATAGAGTCAGCAAATGAAGCGGGTTCATTAACAACTCAATTTACAGATCAAAAATGAAAAAAAAGAAAGCATTGCCTTCTTTCCTATATCTTGTATTTATCGTACTTTTACCCTGGGGAGTCTCTTTTTCTTTTAACAAATGTCTGGAACTTTGGATTAAGAATTGGTGGAATACCAGACAATCCGAAACTCTCTTAACTGATATTCAAGAGAAAAGGATTCTAGAAGGATTCATAGAATTAGAAGAACTTTTTATCTTGGACGAAATGATAAAAGAGAAACCGAAGACACATGTACAAAAACCTCCTATAGGAATACACAAGGAAATAATACAATTGGCCAAAATAGATAATGAGGATCATCTCAATATCATTTTGCATTTCTCGACAAATATAATCTGTTTGGCTATTCTAAGTGGTTCTTTTTTTCTGGGTAAAGAGGAACTTGTCATTTTGAATTCTTGGGTTCAGGAATTCTTCTATAACTTAAATGACTCAATAAAAGCTTTTTTTATTCTTTTAGTTACTGATTTTTTTGTTGGATTTCACTCCACCCGCGGTTGGGAACTACTAATTCGTTGGGTCTACAACGATCTTGGATGGGCTCCTAACGAGCTAATTTTCACAATTTTTGTTTGTAGTTTTCCTGTGATTCTAGACACGTGTTTGAAATTTTGGGTCTTTTTTTGTTTAAACCGTCTATCTCCTTCGCTTGTAGTCATTTATCATTCAATTAGTGAAGCATAAACTCACTCATTTGATTTCCTAATATTAATCAAATTAGCATCTTTCTTCCTTTAGAAAGAAA